GGGGATCCAACTACAAAAAGACAGGGAGTCTGATACCATATTGATCTCTTACTTTTTGCCTCTATTTGATTTTTTTTTAATTTGAAATAGGATACTGAAGACTTCTTGATTTGAATCGCTGCTTTTTCTTTGACTCTTGCTCTTTGTTTTATTTGTATCCGGGAGACACTCCTAAATAAACAGATATGGAAGCTATAATTGTAAACCACGATCGAATCTATGGAAGCTTTGGTTTATACATTTCTCTTAGTCTCGACTCTAGGAATAATTTTTTTCGCTATCTTTTTTCGAGAACCGCCTAAAGTTCCAACTAAAAAGTAAAAAGATGAAATGATTCTTTATTATCTTAATTGAAGTAAAGGGCCACCCGATATTGGGTGGCCCTTTAACTTCAATTAGTCCCCGTGTTCCTCGAATGGATCTCTTAATTGTTGAGAAGGTTGCCCAAAAGCAGTATATAAGGCATACCCAGTAAAACTTACAAGTAAACCAGATATAGAGATGGCGACTAGGGTTGCTGTTTCCATTATTATATAATGTCATGATCCCAGTGGATCTATGATAAGATAATTTATTTAGAACGGAATGGTATACAAAGTCAACAGATCTCAATTAATACAAAATAGGATTTATGGGTACACAAAGCGTTGATGGTAGTTCTAAATCTGTTCCAAGACGAACTAATGTAGGGGGTTTATTGAAACCATTGAATTCGGAATATGGTAAAGTAGCTCCCGGGTGGGGAACTACTCCTTTAATGGGTGTCGCAATGGCTCTATTTGCGATATTCCTATCTATTATTTTGGAGATTTATAATTCTTCTGTTTTATTGGATGGAATCTCAATGAATTAGATTCACAAGAACTACTAAATCTTAACTTTGCAATACAAAGTGAAGCGTTTGTGTCTCGGATTTTTTTACTCTAGTCTATATTTGGTAGTTCGATCGTGGAATTTCTTTTTTTCTGTATTTCTGGAATATGAGTGTGCGACTTGTTATAATGGATCCTATTGATAGTACAGAGAACGGCTCTGTCATCTTGATAGAGATGGTTTTTTAGTCCGTCAGATATTTATTATAGTATCTTATCTGGAGCACGGAAGATATGAAATAGATTATGAAGTATTCAAACTATGATTCAGACTTAATATTCAATCCCGTGACCGGACTTCAAAAAATTTCAAAGAGTTAGAAGGTATAAATTGAAAGATTTTTCGTCTTTAAAATTTCTTTGTTTATGTTTATTTTGATCAAGGGAGAAACCTTTCTTTGGATTTATAGTCATTATATTTATTCATTGACATTGATAAGTGATGATACAACGGTTCTTAACTCAGGGAATCCTTGCTTTGTACTTAAATTGAGTTTGAAATGAAAGTTTTATTGAATCATCGTGGTTCTAAGATGAATCTGAGGTTTCTAATCGATTTATAGGATCTTAACAATAAAATTCCTATCAATCAATAATTAAAGAAGATAATAGTAAGGCTGCATTACATATTATATTCCATACAAATAAAAAAATACTCAAAAAATAGGTAAATAGAAGATTCAAGAGGCCTCTAATGATCAACATCAAGAGATGAATGAGCCAACTTGATATTTTGGCATTATAACTACAAAAAGAAAAAGAGTTTTCGGATTTTTCTTTTTTTGTACGTCATCTTAGAGACTATTAACTATTAATTGAATCATAGGAGTAAGACGTTTCTATTATATATCCGTTTCAACTAATATTTTTGTAGTTCTGTTTGAGCGGTACGAGATGAAATTCTCATATACGGCTCTCAGGGGGGGAAATTTTTCTGGTTTACCTATCTCAATAAAGTCTATGATTGGTTCGAAGAACGTCTCGAGATTCAGGCGATTGCAGACGATATAACTAGTAAATATGTCCCTCCTCATGTTAACATATTCTATTGTTTGGGAGGAATTACGCTTACTTGTTTTTTAGTGCAAGTAGCTACGGGGTTTGCTATGACCTTTTACTATCGTCCGACTGTTACTGAGGCTTTTGCTTCTGTTCAATATATAATGACTGAAGTTAACTTTGGTTGGTTAATCCGATCAGTTCATCGATGGTCGGCAAGTATGATGGTCCTAATGATGATCCTACACGTATTTCGTGTATATCTCACGGGTGGCTTTAAAAAACCTCGCGAATTAACTTGGGTTACAGGTGTGGTTCTTGGTGTATTGACCGCATCTTTTGGTGTAACTGGTTATTCCTTACCTTGGGACCAAATTGGTTATTGGGCAGTAAAAATTGTAACAGGCGTGCCGGACGCCATTCCTGTAATAGGATCACCTTTGGTAGAGTTATTACGAGGAAGTGCTAGTGTAGGACAATCGACTTTGACGCGTTTTTATAGTTTACACACTTTTGTATTACCTCTTCTTACCGCTGTATTTATGTTAATGCATTTTCCAATGATACGCAAGCAGGGTATTTCAGGTCCGTTATAACCTTCTATAGAATATTAGAGAATATGGATCATA